TGCCAATTCAGGTACCAAATAGAACCCATCATTGGTTTGATCATTGATAAGGTGAATACCCAGGCCCTTCAATGCTAGGCATAATGAGGATAAGGACCTCAAAATAACCTCTTTTCGTCCTATGAACTTTAAGGTGTATGAAGTATCATATTTGACTCTTGGGGCGGATTGATAGAGACTCCATTTAACTTAGGTTGATCTAGGCCGGAGGCAGACCTACGTCAGGGTAACCCTTCTTTGAAACACTTTGGTATTGCTCCCGGATCAGAATTCAAATAATGAATCCGAGCGCATGGAGCCATCTCGTTATCTTCCTGTCAAGAAAAAATATGGTAGACTAGCCGATCTTTTTATCAGTTAATGAAAGAGCCCAATGCAAAAAAAAAAACGCATGTTGGGTCTTTGAAACAGTTCGAATCATTTCGATAATAATAAGTTTGATCTGTTTTACCGAGAAGGTCTACGGTTCGAGTCCGTATAGCCCTATACATTTTTGTATTCATTTCCTAATTAGTGCGTGTGACCGGCCGGTTGATTGTTCCATAGAAATGGAATCATTCCCACAGGATCACGGAGATCCCTCGGGGCTTGAAAACAATAATTTATTCCAATGGATCCAATCGGATCGGTATTTTCAAATTTCGGATAAACAAACCCATTCTTCTTCATTAATCTTCGTCTGTGAATGACATACGGCCTTTTTCCTCTTTTATTTGTCCATGATCCAAGATTTAGTGATACACCTTTGCTTTGGTATACCCAAGTCAATTTATGAAGTCAAAATCATAACATGAGCCTGGCTCAAGAAAAACTCCAACCTGACCCAACCAAATCAAACCCAAATTCAATCTAATAGTAAGTCACATTATCTAGAACCTATTCTTGTTCTTGGATTTGTAGAAAAGCCAGAGTTTCAAAAACGAAGCTCTTTGGTAAGTTTCATTGTACAATAGGCTTTTCTTCGTATAACCGGCTTAGCAAAGCAAGTAGTCATTTTTCTGTACAATACTTAAACTTATAACTTCTTTTTTTTTATTCCAATTTACCCAATCCAATTTGTTCATCATTCCAATTCTACCAATGCAGACTTTATCTAAAAAGATTAGGGCCCATTTGAACTTGGATGAGTTAGGAATCCCCCGACGTATCGCCTTTTGGCAGAACAACAATCCCAATTCATTGTTTTAGAGACAATGAATTGGTCCTAAATGTATCAACGCACCCTCTTCTATTTCTATGTTCTATGAGTTGGTTTTGGGATGGGGAGATTTTGTCTATCGAATCGTTCGACAACGCATGATTCCATTCGAAGTATCTTCTGTAAATCATTTACGATTCAGCCGACTCTACCATTAAACTATGCCCCATTTTGTAGGTTTGCTTCAAAAGAAACGTTTTTTGTTGTCACGAAACCTAACTCGTTGGTTGGTCCTGCTAGGTGTTATTATTACATTAAATAAATAAGTATTTCGAGTCATTCCAAATCACGATCTTTAGTCCTAGAAATGGGTCTGAAATGATTCTTTCAAGACTTCTAACTCGGGGGTAAAGCCGGGGCCGGGGTAGTACAGGTCCAAAGTTTCCTAATTTGGGTATAGGAACCCATGAGTTTTTATATGTAAGGGTTCCTCACAATTCAATGGATTGAATCAAATCAATTAAGTATAAATCTGGGACAGGGAGAGAGAATCGAATCGGTCGATGCATTCCGTTTTCGTATCCGTATCAAATCAATAGAAACAATAATCCTCTATCCGGATCTTAATGAAAAGAATACACCAACACAGCCACGTAGAATATACCATAAATCCCGAGATGGAAATTCCTAGAAATTCTATTACATCTGACTACTGACTATATTCTAAATCACTAAGAAAAAAAAAAAGAGAGAGAGAGAAAAAATGGGCCAGACCTCCTCTTTGTCTCTATTATATTAATAGAATATTGAAATTCTTTATGTTTAATATTTCATTTAATCTTATTTGAATAATATTGTTTGAATATTATTTCAATTTCAATTCATATTATTTAAAATATTCTTTAAAAAAAATTCCTTAATTCCTTTTTTTGTTTGATAGAAAACCCGAGGCAAGGTAGAAGAGAGTTTGATTTGTATAATAGCATTATATGTCTACACCATATCTAAATAGAATCGAAGTAAGTGTAAGTGGGATTCCGTTGGATGAATCTTGAGACGATACATGACCCACAACAAGTAAACAAACGAAACTATGTGGTTTGATCAAAATTGTTGTTTCGACTAATGCAGTTATGGATGAATTGAGAATTCCAATTTGAATCAACTAATTCGGTATATTCCACATTAATAGGAGTGCTTCTATGTTTCTGCTTCACGAATATGATATTTTCTGGGCATTTCTAATAATATCAAGTGTTATTCCTATTTTGGCATTTCTAATTTCCGGAGTTTTGGCCCCGATTAGTGAAGGACCAGAGAAGCTCTCTAGTTATGAATCGGGCATAGAACCGATGGGGGATG